TTAGTCAAAGTCAAGTCCACTCTTTCATATAGCGGAAAAAGATATAATATAACAGATTCGGGATTGATTCCCAATAAGGGGCTAGATCGCGCCAATATCAATCCCTTTCATTCCAAGGCGAAGTTTCAATTACTTACCCAACAGCAAGGAACTATTGGTACGTTGTTGAATCAACATAAGGAATCCCAATCTTTTATAATTTTGTCATCATCCAACTGTTTTCGAATTAGTTCATTCAAGGGTTCGAAATATAACAATGCGATATTGGATCCCCTAATCCCAATTAGGTATTTGTTGGGTCCCTTAGGTACTATTGTACCTAAAATAACGAATTTTTATTCATCTTACCATTTATTAACTCATAATCAAATCTCGTTAAAGAAATATTTACTACTTAACAATTTTAAGCAGACTTTTAAAGTACTTCAAGTATTTAAATATTGTTTAATGGATGAAAATAGAAGAATTTATAATCCCAATTCATGCAGTAATATAATTTTGAATCCATTCCATTTAAATTGTTGTTTTCTTCATCACGATTCTGGTGAAGAGACATCCACAATAATTTGCCTTGGGCAATTTATTTGTGAAAATGCATGTTTATTCAAATATGGGCCACACATAAAAAAATCCGGTCAAATTTTAATTGACCATGTTGACTCCTTAGTTATAAGATCGGCTAAGCCTTATTTGGCTACCCCAGGAGCAACAGTTCATGGTCATTATGGAGAAATCCTTTATGAAGGAAAGACACTAGTTACATTTATATATGAAAAATCAAGATCTGGTGACATAACGCAGGGTCTTCCAAAAGTGGAACAGGTCTTAGAAGTGCGTTCAATTGATTCAATATCGATGAACCTCGAAAAGAGAGTCGAAAGTTGGAACGAACGTATACCAAGAATTCTTGGAATCCCCTGGGGATTCTTGATTGGAGCTGAGCTAACTATAGCCCAGAGTCGTATCTCTTTGGTTAATAAAATTCAAAAGGTTTATCGATCTCAGGGAGTACAGATCCATAATAGACATATAGAGATCATTGTACGTCAAATAACATCAAAAGTGTTGGTTTCAGAAGATGGAATGTCTAATGTTTTTTCACCCGGAGAATTAATCGGATTGTTGCGAGCGGAACGAGCGGGACGTGCTTTAGACGAAGCGATCAATTATCGGGCAATCTTATTGGGAATAACGAGAACATCCCTGAGTACTCAAAGTTTCATATCCGAAGCGAGTTTTCAAGAAACCGCTCGAGTTTTAGCAAAAGCCGCTTTACGAGCTCGTATTGATTGGTTGAAAGGACTGAAAGAGAACGTTGTTCTGGGGGGGCTTATTCCTGTTGGTACTGGATTCAAAAAATTAGTACACCATTCAAGGGAAAACAAAAATATTTATTTGGAAATCAAAAGGAAAAATTTATTCGAGTTGGAAATGGGAGATATTTTGTTATACCATAGAGAATTATGTGCTCCAAACAATTTTTATGGGACATCACAACAACCATTTACGCGATTTTCCTAAGAAGAGATTCATTCTTTTTACTTTAACTATTTTATTTGGTTAGGTTGGTCCAATTATTTATATTAATTTAGTAATAAAAAAATAAGTAATTAAAAGAAATTAAGGGTTTGGGCTATATATCAAGGGTCAATCCACGGTAGAAGGTTCCGTCGGAACAATTATTTATTTCAGGGTATCTTGTCGCTTTTTTTTTTTTTTAATAAAAAAAAAAAAGAAGTGTGGGGAAATGCGGGGAAAAATGATAAAAAGATATTGGAACATCAATTTAGGAGAAATGATGGAAGCGGGAGTGCACTTTGGTCATGGTACTCGAAAATGGAATCCTAGAATGGCCCCTTACATCTCTGCAAAGCGTAAAGGTATTCATATTATAAATCTTACGAGAACTGCTCGTTTTTTATCAGAAGCCTGTGATTTAGTTTTTAATGCAGCAAGTAGTGGAAAAACCTTTTTAATCGTTGGTACCAAAAAGAAAGTAGCGGATTTAGTAGCATCAGCTGCAATAGGGGCTCGGTGTCATTATGTTAATAAAAAGTGGCTCGGTGGTATGTTAACGAACTGGTCCACTACGGAAACGAGACTTAATAAGTTCAGGGACTTAAGAGCAGAACAAAAGATGGGGAAACTCAACCATCTTTCCAAAAGAGATGCAGCAATGTTGAAGAGAAAATTATCTACCTTGCAAACATATTTGGGTGGGATCAAATATATGACGGGGTTACCCGATATTGTAATCATCGTTGATCAGCAAGAAGAATATACAGCTCTTCGAGAATGTGTCATTTTAGGGATTCCTACTATTTGTTTAATTGATACAAATTGTGACCCGGATCTCGCAGATATTTCGATTCCAGCTAACGATGATGCTATAGCTTCAATTCGATTCATTCTTAACAAATTAGTATTCGCAATTTGCGAGGGTCGTTATAGCTATATAAGAAATCGTTGATTATGATTAAGAATAATAAAATTAATTAATTGTTTGGGAACTCGATCGATTTATTGGATCGGTTACTATTCTTGAACTTCAAAAAGAGATAGAGATAAAAATGGGGATATTTATATTATGTTATGTGATTTTTTAGTATCCTAAAATTTAAATTTATTGGTATCCTAAATTCAATTTGTATTATAAAGATGATTAATGTTGGTGAGTTGAGAAAGAGATGGTTGAATCAAAATAATTTTTTAAGTTCGATTTATATCAGAGGACAATATGAATGCTATACCATGTTCCATTAAAATACTCAATGGGTTATACGATATATCGGGTGTAGAAGTAGGCCAACATTTATATTGGCAAATAGGAGGTTTACAAATCCATGCCCAAGTACTTATCACTTCTTGGGTCGTAATTGCTATCTTATTAGGTTCAGTCATCATAGCAGTTCGGAATCCACAAACAATTCCGACCGACGGACAGAATTTCTTCGAATATGTCCTTGAATTTATTCGAGACTTGAGTAAAACTCAGATTGGAGAAGAATATGGCCCTTGGGTTCCCTTTATTGGAACTATGTTCCTATTTATTTTTGTTTCTAACTGGTCAGGTGCTCTTTTACCTTGGAAAATTATACAGTTACCTCATGGGGAGTTAGCTGCGCCCACGAATGATATAAATACTACTGTTGCTTTAGCTTTACTCACGTCAGTGGCATATTTTTATGCGGGTCTTAGCAAAAAAGGATTGGGATATTTTGGGAAATACATCCAACCAACTCCAATACTTTTACCAATTAACATCCTAGAAGATTTTACAAAACCTTTATCTCTTAGTTTTCGACTTTTCGGGAATATATTGGCTGATGAATTAGTAGTTGTTGTTCTTGTTTCTTTAGTACCTTCAGTAGTTCCTATCCCCGTTATGTTTCTTGGATTATTTACAAGCGGTATTCAAGCTCTCATTTTTGCAACTTTAGCCGCGGCTTATATAGGTGAATCCATGGAGGGTCATCATTGATTAGTTTTTTTAATAGTCTTTTTTCACTTACCCGAAGTCATGCATGATTCCAAATACGCACTTGGTTGGGCAACATAATACATAGATATTTGTATCTATATATGTATGGATGACCTAATCTCGTAGGAGGGAAGACAGACGATATTACGGAATTGGAAAAATATGAGTTAGGGGGTCAAGTCAAACTAGATATATGTAATGTCTATAAGTCTAACCCTTACATATGTTTCGAAGAATGATTCTAAAATCCAATTCAATATAAAAATAAAATGCAGGTGGTTTACATTATGGAAGAAACAAATGTATATGTGATATTAGATATTTACTAGTTATATAGGGATTAGTCCTAATGGACTATATATTATATATTTTTATATTTTATTTATTCCTAATTTCTTTCCCAGTATATTATTAATATCTATTTATATATTTATATTATTACTATAATACTATTTATTATTACTATATTGAATGTTGATTCTTTTATTTTATTTTTTTAACCACACTGCATTTCGTTTAGATGGATTACAATACAATATAAGTCTTTCTTTTTCGTCTGTAATTGTAGATTGAATGAAAAAACAGATGAACGTACGGATATAGAAAGTAAGTAAAGAACGAAGAATTGAATGAAAGAATGGTTCGAAACTAAGAAATGCAATAAGTAGAACTATATGCATATGAGTTTACAAAGATTTGATCATGGGTAGAAACTAAAAAAAAAAAAAAAGAGATATCGAAGTCATTCTGACGATTAACTAATATTATAATTTCAATTCAGAGTTTTTAATTACTTTGACCCGATAGATCGTAGTGATAAAATAAGTAATAATGCATTGGTTGATTGTATCATTAACCATTTATTTTTTTGTACGAGGAACTTACTATGAATCCACTGATTTCTGCCGCTTCCGTTATTGCTGCTGGATTGGCCGTAGGGCTTGCTTCCATTGGACCTGGAGTTGGCCAAGGTACTGCTGCGGGCCAAGCTGTAGAAGGTATTGCGAGACAACCAGAAGCGGAAGGTAAAATACGAGGTACTTTATTGCTTAGTCTAGCTTTTATGGAAGCTTTAACAATTTACGGACTGGTCGTGGCATTAGCACTTTTATTTGCAAATCCTTTTGTTTAATTTAATCCTAAAATTAGAAATGTGAAAACGTACGTTATGCGCTTCTTTCTTAGTCTTAGTTTATTTTATTAACTTGGACTTGCCGTTTGCTTCTTCTAATTATATCAACACTTTAATCCTAACAATTACTTATGAGACAATACCCCGGGAAGGGCTTATTTGAGGATGAGGAATTCACGGATCCGATCGCTTTCTTCCTTCCCATTCCTACCCTTAGTACAAGGGAAACCCCTTACTAAGAAACGTTTCAACAAACGAAATATTTCGCAATTGGTGTGAGGCCTAAGACCTAACCTAATAAGTATCTTAATCTTAAATTATGGAGAACTTAAAAAAATAATAAATTTTCAAATTATAAATTACTAGATGATTTAATCTATTCCCATA